TGTACTTTACTTATTTTTGAGTAGAATACGATTTGAAGTGTATTGTATAAGAGGGATTGCACATTAAACACGTATGCAGATAGCTATCATATCCGACTTCTCTTTTATTGCCGGCTCTATGCGGGATAGCCCCGGTTGCGCTCTATCAAAACAAAAGAGACAATAGGATAATTTTAGGATAATTCCCTATCGACAACATATCTAAATAATAGATATCTGTGTAACAATTTATGTTCTGGGGTTTACATATACTCATATGTTTTGTTATAATTGAAATTGAGAAAGATTTTCTGATTGAAAAAATCAATACTGATTAGTTCTCTTTCAATTTGGATTTTCTTATGTCATTAGTAAAACACAATTTGAAATTCAAATCCCAGAATCGTTCATGAATTCGAAGTAAGGAGTCAATAGTTAATGGTTCAAATTTCTCCACAATGCTATAAAAACGCGCTCTCGCCTTTCTATTGAGAAATCAAATGTGTATTTTCAGATACTATACAATCAGTCGAAGGGCTGGATCAAATCCAATCAAAAAGGGGTCTTTCTTTTAGGAAAGAAAAGGATTAAGAAAAACAGAAGTCAAAATGCAAGTACCATAAAAATTAAGTAATCCGGGAAAATTTGCATCTATTTTGCATCATTTTGGCGGCATGGCCGAGTGGTAAGGCGGGGGACTGCAAATCCTTTTTCCCCAGTTCAAATCCGGGTGTCGCCTGATCACCAAAAAACTCGAAATCTCTTCTTCTTTTCTGTTCTGCTGATATAACTCGCAGAATGCTTCAAGACAAAAAAAGAATAGGACTTATTATATTATCCCTACACGTTTCCATTTCCTTGGGATGTTACTATGTAGTTTGATTGTGTTTAATCTTTCCTGATTCGAAATCCTAATCGATTTATTGGATTGGTTTATCAGTTCGGCCAGAACCCCCTTTTGACTCTGCGCCATTGATTCCACTATTATTAGTGAAGAATAATGGAATAATTCCTTCGTATTTATAGAGATAGGGGACATAATGCACATGGATATAGTAAGTCTCGCGTGGGCTGCTTTAATGGTAGTCTTTACATTTTCCCTTTCGCTCGTAGTGTGGGGAAGAAGTGGGCTCTAGAAGTACTACTGGTCAAGTTTAGGAATCAAACCGTATCATTTGAACTATTTAAAATCAAAATCTCTGAATTTTGAATCCCATTGGACTCCAGTGGAGTAATCTATGATATGAATCATACTCTTTCAATCAAAGAGATATTTCATTGCTTCCCGTCTTTGTATTTCGAAAAGAAAGGGATGGTTGGAAATTTATTCCAACCTAAAATTCTTCCGAAATTTTCTATTTCAATCAACGGGAGTGGGCTCTTACTATCGATACTGAAGAAGACCGAACCCTTTTGATTTCCCTCTTTGCTCTTCAAAGAAGAAGTCATTATAGACTATAGACTCAGTTTATAGACAAAGAGATGGATAGTATGGTAGAAAGATGAATCTTTCTACCATACTATCCATCTCTTAGAAAACTTCCGGTTGATTATAGTGCGCTCATTTCATTTAAGTTAAGACGTGAAATTGGAATCCTTTTTTTTTTCATTTGACGTGATCAATTTTTGATAAGAATTTAGAAGGAAAGTTTCATTCAAATGAATTTGAAAATTCAATTGAATTAATCATTTTGACTGACTGTTTTTACGTAAATGATAAGTAGAAAGGCGGTAGGAACTAGAATGAATAGTGCAGTAGCAATAAATGCAAGAATATTTACTTCCATAATCTCATCGGTTTTTTTACTTCGCAATAACTCGGGATTTAATCCCCTAGAGATGATAAATCTTTCGTCTGTAAATTCAATGAATTACCTCTCGATGATCCTGAATCGGATCAATATCATGAATAACAATATCTGATCTATCAAATCAACCCGTCGTCAAGACTTGAATAGTATAACATAGGAAGTTCTTTTATCCATACCGAATGAAAGTTTTGATTCCTGACTCAATCAATCCAAAATTCTTTTATTTATAATTCGTTTCCTTGTTTTTTTCTATAACCTACCCTGTGTCTTCCTTGGACAACCATTTGATGAAGGATCGTCAGATTGCCCTTCCGCCTCGATTAATTACATAGTTCAAAACCTAAACAAACAAGAAAAGCGAAATGGAAAAAATAGGAAAGAAAAAAGAAATAAAGAGTCCTTTTTGCTTTGGGAATGAAAGTATGTCCCTCGACACCCCTTACTAGTTCATAGAAAGGGAAAAACGAGTTGATGTATTTATTGGACCCGTCGGGACTGGCGGGGCTCGAACCCGCAGCTTCCGCCTTGACAGGGCGGTGCTCTAACCGATTGAACTACAATCCCGGGGAAATAAGGGATCTAGCAAAAAATTGGATTCTTCATATGGGGTCTTTCTGAAGGATAGGGGAGTTTATACCATCTCATGGCAGATTGGCGGATTATTGGGCCGAGCTGGATTTGAACCAGCGTAGACATATTGCCAACGAATT